AAGTTATTCAGGAACAGATCGAACTGTTTTTCCTTCAAGAACAAACATAAATTTCTCACTTTTGTTCTATTCTTAGTATAAGAGTAATCATTGAGAAATAGTTCTGATTCGAGAGAAATAGTTCTGATTCGAATGATTCAAAAAGGCTTTCTTGGTATAACCATTTTCAATTTTTAAATAGATGGAAATAAATTGCGTCCAATAGGATTTGAACCTATACGAAAGGTTTAGAAGACCTCTGTCCTATCCATTAGACAATGGACGCTTTTCATTCCTATTTTCTTCCTTACTTTCCTATTTTCTTCCTTACTTTCTTTTGTTTAGATAAAAAGGAAAATATTTTAGAGAATAAGATGCATATCCAAATTGATGATGCATGTATGTATAATACATAATAAATATGTATAATACATAATAAAGAATATGGAGCGGGTAGCGGGAATCGAACCCGCATCGTTAGCTTGGAAGGCTAGGGGTTATAGTCGACGTTGGTTGATCATTTTTAACGTCTCTAATTCAAAACCGAACATGAAATTTTGATTTCATTCGGCTCCTTTATGGAATGGAAAATTGATGGATTCCTAGAGACAAAATTGGATCCATAACATCTATGTCAGCCTTTTCGTCTGAATGGATCCAAAACTACTCGCTTACTAGATGATCCCTCTCCTCTAGAGGGATTATACCAAATCCGTCTAGTCTAGTTACTTCGTTCCCTATTTCCACTCGTGGGATCCTGAGGAGAAGTTTGATTTCCACCGAGCTGAAACAATATGCTGATGGTTCTAGTAAACCAAAACCAACCCTTTCTAGCTTGCTTGGCTTCAATTTAATTTCCCTTTTACAACACCGAAATTGAAGATCTAGTTACGATTGGAAATAAACTTTTGTATCTTCATCCATAGATCCTTTATTCATACTTATTCCATTGGAAGACTTGATTGATCCAGTTCAAAAAAATTATGTTTCATGACTTCATATACATAATCCAATTTTTCGATTTCGAAAATGGAATTTCTAATAGGACTTTGGATACAAATCGTGAGAATGTATGTTCTTCCTCAAACTCAAATATGCTATTGAGAGGTAAAGGATTAAACCCTTTTATTTTTTAGAAATAAAGTTTTTGATCGGAGTATGAAAAAAACTGAGAGACCCCTTAACTTTTGAAGTTGTTAATAGAACGAATCACACTTTTACCACTAAACTATACCCGCTACATATACATTATTGTATATGAATGGACTATTTGTCGAACAGGGGAGTGAGACGCAATCAAGATAACATCCAAATTATAGCGTTGATGCATATTTAGTCCTGCTAGTTAGGGACTTAACTTAAAAGGTGAAGAGCACAAAGCTTTTAGAAAAGCTTTTCTAAATAACAAAACAAATAATATACATAAATAATATACATAAATTTAAATAACAGTATAAAGTTATCCCTATACTTTTGCTTTTGCTGGATTATAGGCATTTCCGAGCTGAAGGGGTCATTGAAGCTAGACAAAAAAGATGAATTCCACATACATTATACATTTATACTATACATTTTACATTTTCATTATTTTATTATTGTATTATTTATTTATTATTGTATTATTTATTATTAATTTCTTATGAATTTTTTATTTTTTATATATTATATATATAATATATCTTTATATATATCTTTTATTATCTTTTATCTTTATTATCTTTTATCTTTATTTTTTTATTTTGATTATTCTATATCATATAATCATATAATATTTTTGAAATTCTTATTTTGAATTTTGAAATTCTTATTTTGAATTATTATATTATATAATTATTATATGTTATAATTATTATATGTCATTATTACATTATTATATGTCATATATATATAATATATAATAAATATATATAATTATTATATGTCATATAATATATGTCATATAATATATAATTTAATATATAATTATTAATATATATAATATATAATTAATCAAAATTAATAAATTATATATTTTTAATAAATTAAATAAAAATGAAATCAATTTATATTATAAATTATAAAATAATTAATAAAAAAGAAAAATGAATATGAAAATTCATAAGAAATCTATATACAATTTTTTTAATAGATAATTTTTATATGATTTTTATATGATATTAATTTTATTAATTTAATATTAATTAATTTAATATTAATTTTATATTATTTAATATATTTTAATATTATTTAATATATTTTATATTAATTTAATATTTTTATGTTAATTTAAAATTTAATATATTTTATTAATATATTTATTAATTAATATATTTATTATATTTTATTAATATATTTATTATATTTTATTAATATATTTATTATATTTTATTAATATATTTATTAATATATTATAATATATATATATTTCAATTTCATTTCATTTTATTTTATTATTTTAGAATATATATATATATTTCATTTTATTTCATTTATATATATATTTAGATTATATTTATATATATATTTATTTATATATATATTTAGATTATATTTATATATATATTTAGATTATTTAGATATATATATATATTTAGATTATTAGATTTAGATTATTTCATTTATATATATATTTAGTATATATATATTTAGATTATATTTATATATATATATTTAGATATATATATATTTAGTAATTTATTAGTAAATTTATTAGTAATTTATAATGAAATAATGAAATTACTATATTATTTCATTATTTCATTATAAGTAATTTAATTATATAATACATATATACAATTATTATACAATTATACATATACAATTATACAATATACAAAATACAAATTTGTATTTTGATTTTGATATTGTATACGCTTGTATATGCGCATTTTATTGTAAACATTTTATTGTAAATAAATATAAATTTTATTGTAAATAAATTTATAAATTATATTGTAAATAAATATATAAATAAAAAAAAAAAAAAAATAATAAATATTATAATAAATATTATTTCATATTAATATTTTATTAATAAAAATGGAATATTCCATTTTTATTAATAAAATATTAATATGAAACTTAGTAATTTTACTAATATCTTTCCTTCCCCCCCCCTTTTTTTTATTTGAAATGAAATTTCAATTGGGAGAGATGGCTGAGTGGACTAAGGCGTCGGATTGCTAATCCGTTGTATGAGTTATTCGTACCGAGGGTTCGAATCCCTCTCTCTCCGTTCGCTCTGATTACTTGACCTGATATTTTCGATTTCGAAAGAATTTTTTTTCTTTGATTTTCTCATAGGTCAAGTAAATCTATGGAATGGATAAAATTATGGAATAGATAAAGAGAAAATAATAAGAAAAAATGAGAAAAGAAAAACGAAAATCTCTTTTTTTTTTATTCCTCACGCCCAGGGTTACGTCCTGGATCATTAGATAAGAATCCAAAAATGAAGAGAGAAACAAAGAATATCACTACTGTGTAAACAAAGAGTTTGAGAGTAAGCATTACACAATCTCCAAGATAAGATTATTTTCGAAAAAGGAAATAGATTACCCATTTTTTCTTTTCACCACATATTTTGTTTGATTTGACATGACACTCCCCCAAAATCCAGTTTTTGACAAGAAATTTGACGAATTTCTTTGTAATATAATAAGATTTTTATTCCTTCCTTACAAAAAATTTCTTGTCATATCGACAATTAGCTATTGTGGGGGACCTAGACCCAATAAACTTTTTGTTCACTGAAAGTTCAGAACGAGTAAATAAGCTGATCAAAATGGATCTCTGCGGTTATTCGATATACAAGAATTTCCATTTTTGAATCGAGGGTTTATAATTATAATCTAAGACTTAGCCGATCTTATCCATTTTTAGAATTTAGAATTTTTTATCGAAAAAATAATGAATTGATTTGGCAAAGTATTAAGGATTTCATCGAAAACTTGCAGAAGCTTGCCAAACAAAGGCTAAGAGAAAAAAGAGAACAGGTATGACAGGCATAACATCCACGATTGGATTGAAAATGGCATAAGCTTCAGGCAATTTGGCAAAGAAAAAACTATTCGAATAAAGGACAGAATTAAGACCGATACAGATTAAGCTAAAGATATTAAGCATAGCAAAGATTTTGTTCTTGTAGATTAGATAATTTTATTTTATTTTGATTGAGTTATTTTTATAAGGGAAAAATGAAAAAGGCAAGTCAAAAAATCTTTTTTTTTTTGAACTCTCCCAAATCAAAAATTCTTCCTTCTATTCTCAAATGAGAATACAGGGAATTCTACTTTCATACATTATCTTAATTGAATTCCATGTAATGATCAATGAATTTTTGAGATTCTCTATCTAACCTACATGTGTTAAATCCTAGTAACAAATAATATATTCCATATGTATTTATTATGTATTATGCATTTTTTTTTGGGGGGGGGGGGGATTGACGAATAAGTAATAAAAATACTAGTCTTGACTAGTGCTAAACAGGAAAAATGGGGCGTGGCCAAGCGGTAAGGCAGCGGGTTTTGGTCCCGTTATTCGGAGGTTCGAATCCTTCCGTCCCAGATCGTTTCGGATAGAAACGAAAGATGAGATCACATTGTATCCCACATAAAACAGAAAAATCTTAAAGAGAACAACCTTTTGTTCTGAATTCTTAGAATTTCTTCTAACTTCTAAGAATTCATTTGATTTTTTACAAGCACAATCAAGTGTCAAATACAGGTAGAAATCCTTTTTTTTATTCAAACAATTTTGTTCAAAAAATTTTGGGTCTATGATTCACATTCAGAATATGCCCGTACCGTACTATGTCATATTCATTTTTAAGTTAGTTAGTTAGGGAAATTGGATGTCCCATATTCATGAAATATTTATTTTCACATGATGCATTCTGAATTGAAGTGTGAAACAAAGGCACCTTTATTCCGTTCCACACAACGCAAGGTCTAAAGCAATAGGGTATTCCAATTTCACATTCTATCTGGAGACTAGACTAAAGAGCAGGGAGTTATTGGTACTAATTTCATCTTTTTATTTTATGGGATTGATGGAAAAATTGTTGAACCTGAAGTAAAAAGTAAAACAAAATCCATATAAAATAAACAAGACCTATTCCTATACCTATCTATATTCCTATACCTATCTATATGTATGATATATATTGTGTATTGTTATTATATTGTGTTGTGTTATTGAAATAACAATGGTGTTTTGGTTAGGTTAAGTGAAAAGGGTCCGTGGAAGGGGATTTCTGATTCTTTAAATTAAATATCCATGATTACTCCCAGTAACAATTGTTCGTTGGATGATACAAAAAGACCAAACTCTTACGATTCTTGATTCCGATTTTTCATCTAAAAAAAGCATTTCAAAATAACGATCTTAATCTTGCCTTACACGAGACCTTTTCTATTCCATACTCATGAAAATAGATAAACTAGATTCTGAATTTACCTCTTTGTTTTAGTTCTTTGTTTTAGTTTTAAATAAAACCAATTAAAACCAATTGAATTATGGACATGGTGAAATTTGTGTCTCTTTAGGGAAATATCTGCTAAAAGTTTTTAGCTACTCATCATTGTTATTGCGTTGACTGGGTAATTGAATTAGAAATCCAGTTTAATCTAGAAAACATCCTTCCAGTCATGATGTTGGAGTCGGAGATTTTTTAAAAATGAAAACATTTTTTATGAACTCTTGGTTGGTACTCGAGGAAGTATCATAAATCAATATTATCTCAATATTACCTAGAAAATTATAACCTTTTTAGGTCATTGGAATAGTTTATTTAACTAATATAATAATTGATTTTGTTCCGGGATTGGATGATATTAAATTAAAGGATTTTAGGTTTCTAGTTTTTTTGCTATAGAAAAAGATTTTTCCTAATTGCTTGTACCGAACAATCTGTTGGAGATGTAAATGAGTCTTAAGCAAACCTCTTTTTTTAGAAATATGTTTCATTCATATGATAGAATATCGAGTTAAAGAAATTGGATCCTTGCTGAACTTTTTCCGCTTTCTCCATATAAATGAAATACAATACTTTTCTATCCATACCGTGGGTGGAAAGTATGGATTATTATATGCTGCATATGCTGCCTTGCCCGTAGAGCCAATGACTATTCACTATTCATGATTACATATTAAATCAATTTCATCGCGGTTTGAAATGAAATTCTAAACTAAATTAGAGGAATGTTAATGTTATGGTAAAACTTCGTTTGAAACGATGTGGTAGAAAGCAACGTGCGACTTGAAGGACATGATCGGCTGTGGATTTTTACATCCACCATTTTCTATAGGAATGAAGATGCTCTTGGCTCGACATAGTTTGTTCTTTTTCATTAGGAACCTAATTTGTCTTAGGTTAATAGTACATGATGGAGCTCGAGCAGAAAGGATTGATTTGATTCATTTATCAAGGGGAAGAATCTAGGGTTAGTGCCAATCAATAAGTTAGACCAACTTTGACTTTGTAAGTATATCTTCAATATATAAAATAAATCGAAAGGTTCAAATTCGAAACAAGTTTGAAAAAAAAATACATTTTTTTTCGGAATTGATAAAACTATTTCAATCAAAAAATGTATCACAGGGAAATTAATTCTTCGTATTCTATTTCTCTAGGTATTCCATTTCTATAGAATAGAAAGAAAAGAAATAACAAAAAACAAAAGGTATGTTGCTGCTCTAAACAAAAGGTATGTTGCTGCCCTTTTGATTTGAAAGGAATAAGGATCACCGAAGTAATGTCTAAACCCAATGATTTCACAAAGCAAAGATAAAGGATTCCAGAACAAGGAAACACTATTTTCAATTGTCTCAAAAATTGGATCAGAATGAGGAAAAAAATAGATTCGAGATGAGACAAACAAAAGAGGTTAGAGACCGCTCAATAAATGTCTAAGGATTTTCCTTCGTACTCTGTCAGAATTACCCAACTTGAGTTATGAGTATGAATGAAATTTCTTTTTTTGTAAGGAAGAACAAAAAAGTGACTGAAATCAATCACTGAAATCAATCATAGTCTAATTCATTATTTTGTGTTTACTATTTGACTGTTTACTATTTGACATTATATACAGAACAGAAAGATATGGATATACATAAATTAGAATAAAATTCTTTTTTTTCTCGAGCTCGAGCCGTATGAGGAGAAAACCTCCTATACGTTTCTAGGGGGGATTGTTTATGTACATTTATCCCAATGAGCTATCTATCGAATCGTTGCAATTGATGTTCGATCCCGAAGGGAAGGAAGAGATCTTCAAAAAGTGGGTTTTTATGATCCGATAAAGAATCAAACTTATTCAAACGTTCCTGCTATTCTATATTTCCTTGAAAAGGGTGCTCAACCAACAGGAACTGTTTATGACATTTTAAGGAAGGCAGAATTTTTTAAAGAAAGAACTTCGAGTTAATTATTCGAGTTAATTAAAAGAAAAAACAACAACAAAAAGGGGTTAATATAATATCTATCTTTGTGTAATTATTTACTTACAATACCTACAATTTTTTATCGAAAATTTGCTTTTTTCTTGACTAAAGTTTACTTTTTTCTTGTTATGGGAATCCACCAACCAACAAGGGATTAATTTTGCTTATTGTACCTCTTCTATTGATTGAATAGACCCGTCTTTATCTCTTCCTTATTTTTTCCACAAAAATTTCTTATTTATGTTATGTTGTGCCAATTCAACACAAATCCTTATTTGATTTATTTCATTTTTTATTTGTTTTCTCAACATTGCATTCATATTGACAATGATGTATTGAACAAATATAATTGATCGTAGATAAAAAAATCTCTTTATCCCGAATCCCGACCCCATATCATTATCATATTGGGTATATCATTATCATATTGGGTTTTCACTTCATGGGTTTGCATTGCCGGGTTGACTCTCATATAAGATGTATTTTATCAATTTTCTTTAACTTACATTTTCCTTAACTTAAACTTAAGTCTTAAGTAAAGAGTAAAGGAAAATAAAAAATCAAAAAGGTTGGTCTGTCATAATTTTGGCATCTCTATTAGAGATCTAGTGTTTTTTAATATGATCTGTACATTTTTTATAACTTTTAGTCTTTTAATCTTTATCATTTTTTTATAATATAATTCGAATTGATCAACAAATAAAAAAGAAAGATTTGTTATTAGTTCAATGTTTTGGTAGGGTCGTGCAGTGTAAGTGTAATTCAATTTATTTCAAATTTTGATCGTATCTACATATCCTATTTTTTTTATTTGGGTTGCTAACTCAACGGTAGAGTACTCGGCTTTTAAGTGCGACTATGATCTTTTACACGTTTGGATGAAGCAACAAATTCGTCCAGACTATTGGTAGAGTCTATAAGACCACGACTGATCCTCAAAGGTAATGAATGGAAAAAGCAGCATGTCGTAAAAAATTAAAATTTCATTAATTTAATCAAATAACAAATTGATTAAATTAATGAAATTGAAAATGACAAATTCAAGTGGAACTTTGAGTTTATCCTTTACAGTTGGTCTAGTGAATAAATGGATAGGGCCCTATGGCTCCAATTCTGGTAAAACAAAAGGCAACGAGCTTATGTTCTTAATTTGAATTGAATGATTACCCGATCTAATTAGACGTTAAAAATAGATTAGATTAGTGCCCGATACGGGAAAGGGTGCGTTCTCCTGTAACTGTAAGTAGACCATTCATTTTTTCTTTTTTTTTTTTAATGAATCCTAACTATTCTTTATTATGGATTAGAGACAGATGTGTAAAAGAAACAGTATACTGATAAAGAGAATGAATTCCAAAGTCAAAAGAGCGATCGGGTTGCAAAAATAAAAATAAAGGGTTTTTATTCTCTTGGAATTAGAACGAAGATAAATCAATTTGAAAGAGAGTAAAAAGATCTGTTGATTGGACTCCCTCTTTCCGGGGTATATATTTTTTTTATTACTATTCTATATACATTATTTTTTTTTATTACTATTCTATATACATAATAGAATACATAATACCCTGTTTTGACCATATTGCACTATGTATCATTCATTTGATAACCCAAGAAATGCCCCCTACCTCTGCTTCAAGTAGAAATATAAATGGAAGAATTACAAGGATATTTAGAAAAAGCTGGATCTCGGCAACAACACTTTCTATATCCACTTCTCTTTCAAGAGTATATTTATGTATTTGCTTATGATCACGGGTTAAATAGTTCGATTTTCGATAAACCCGTGAAATCCTTGGGTTATGACAATAAATCTAGTTCAATACTTGTGAAACGTTTAATTATTCGAATGTATCAACAAAATTATTTGATTTATTCGGTTAATGATTCTTACCAAAATCGATTCGTTGGACACAACAATTATTTTTATTCCTGTTTTTTTTCTCAGATGATATCAGAAGGTTTTGCAGTCATTGTGGAAATTCCATTCTCGCTGCAATTAATATCTTCCTTTGAAGAAAAAGAAATACCGAAATCTCACAATTTACAATCTATTCATTCAATATTTCCTTTTTTAGAGGATAAATTATTGCATTTAAATTATCTGTCAAATATACTAATACCCCATTCCATCCATATGGAAATCTTGGTCAAAATCCTTCAATCCTGGATCCAGGATGTTCCCTCTTTGCATTTATTGCGGTTCTTTCTCCACGAATATTATAATTCGAATAGTCTCACTACCCCGAAGAAATCTATTTACGTATTTTCAAAAGAAAATAAAAGACTATTTCGGTTCTTATATAATTCTTATGGATCTGAATGCGAATTTTTATTAGTTTTTCTTCGTAAACAATCTTCTTATTTACGATTAACATCTTCTGGAGTCTTTCATGAGCGAACACATTTTTATAGAAAAATAGAACATCTTGTAGTGTGCCGAAATTCTAATTATGTTGAGAAGACTCTATGGGTCTTCAAGGATCCTTTTATGCATTATGTTCGATATCAAGGAAAAGCGATTTTGGGTTCAAGAGGGACTCATTTTCTGATGAAGAAATGGAAATGCCACCTTGTCAATTTCTGGCAATATTATTTT